CTTGTGCTTCAGGTCCCCATAATAGTAATAAAGAATGTGCTAAACTATTTGCAGGGGTAGAAACCGCAGCAGTTAAGAAATTACAACCTTCCAAATAGGAACTGGCCAATCCATGAGTATACCATGAAGTTACAAAAGTTGTACCTGTGAACCAACCCCCTAAAGCGAAATAAGCACAAGGAAAGAGCAATAGACCGGACCAGCCTACAAAAACAAAACGGTCCCTCCGTAACCAGTCATCCATAATATCAAATAAATCATTTTCTTCTTTGGTAATTTTACCAAGAGCTATAGTCATAGTGATCCTCCTATTCAACTACTTCAACCATTTCCGAACACGTCATCTCATTTTTAGGGCACGTGATAGTTCAATTATGTATGGACGATTCGTTGTTCCATGCCCTTTAGAATACAATGGGTTTCGAAAAAAAAAAAGAAGAATTCTTTTTTTTTTCTATTGGTTGCTAAACCGACCTAGGTAAATCCATGAGTGCAATTCGACTAGTCTTTACTACAATAACCATTTGAACCCTAAGTTGTCCTGTAACTCAGATTCCAGAATATATCTTTTAACGAGTCCAACAAAAAAAGGAAACTTTCTTTTTTCCTTGCCCCTAAATGAAATATTAAATGAACTAATGATAAACTGGAACTGAAGGCCCCTTTCTCGCTTTCGTTCTCTATTTGCATTGCTGAAACAAAACAACAAAACAATATGGGAATCAGATTTTGAAATCAAGGAAAGATATTGAAAAATCCATTTTTCAATATCTTTTATATATATATATTATATGTATCGGAAAAGAATAGCGATTTATTCCTATAGAGCGTCTATTAACAAGAAAATCAAATCATGAATATCGACAAATTCTTGTCTTTTGTGATCTAAGAAACTAAAAAAGGAAATAAAAAACCCGCTTTCTACAATTTAATATATATCGAATTTAAATATCAGAATAGCCAATATAGTCATGATTTAATGGGTCAGGTCCACTTACCTTTTTTTTTAGTTACCATTTTTATGGTAGGTTTGGTGGGAACAATAGGGAAGTAGAAATATTTTAGTTTGTGATTAATAAATAGGGGTTGGATATCTAGAATATTTATGTTATGTTTCCTGGAATATTTAAATAAATAATAATAAGATATAAAAAGGACTATTATGTCACTACAGGCTAGAAGCCCCTACTCACTAAGTTCAATTAGTCAATATAATAATAATTAAATGTTCAAACTTTTTAATTATTAATTTTTTAATTATTAATTAAAACTCAAAATCAAATAATAAGAACTCATTATATTATAAATAATACAATAGTGTTTGCCTTTTTTTTATTATCAAAAATATCCGTATTTTTCGATGAAAAACGAAGACAAAGACCCGAGTTTCATGAAAAAAGCCCTTTATCGGATTTGAACCGATGACTTACGCCTTACCATGGCGTTACTCTACCACTGAGTTAAAAGGGCCTGCTCAATTCATGACTTAGCCATTTTCTCTTATGAGTCTACTGCATATATGTATATATGCAGTAGACTCATAAGAGAAATAATGGAAAATTATATTCTATTTACCTAGAAAAGGGATAAAATTTTTCTCGTTTTTTAATTTTTTAACTTAATGTGAGATAATGATAGGCATATTTTATCTGAACAAGAAACGAAGCAATGAGTTAAAATTGAAGAAAAAAAAACGTTCAATTCAAATTCAAATCCTATAGAATCAGAATATAAAAAGACTGTTCGAATCTAGCCATACCATTAGATTATATTGACAATTCCAAAAAACTATTCATACTATCATTATAGTATGATGACGGTCGGGCGAATATGCCCCCATCGTCTAGCGGTTCAGGACATCTCTCTTTCAAGGAGGCAGCGGGGATTCGACTTCCCCTGGGGGTAGGGTACTACGAAAGGAAGTTGATCATGGATTATCAATAAGCATATAAAGAATTCTTCCTGGGTCGATGCCCGAGCGGTTAATGGGGACGGACTGTAAATTCGTTGACGACTGTCTACGCTGGTTCAAATCCAGCTCGGCCCAAGAATTCACCCCGTCCCATGAGTAAGATATAATTAATTTATCCTATAGAAATAGAAAAGAAAGGGTAATGCCTGCTTCGTAGAGAAATAAAGAAAAATTTTTCTCTATCTTTTTTTTTTCATCTCATTGAAAGATTGATTATTTTTATTTAACAATAAAATAAAAAATCACTAGTTACTAATAATCTGTCTCACTTTCACTAAAGCCCGTGTTTATGTGGATATAATATCAATATAGCATTCGCATATCTGTTACGTTCCAACATGACGAGTAGAATATTCTTATGAAATCCTAAGTATATGTATGCTATACACCTCGCCGGGATTGTAGTTCAATTGGTCAGAGCACCGCCCTGTCAAGGCGGAAGCTGCGGGTTCGAGCCCCGTCAGTCCCGAACTAGGATCTCATGAATAGAGAAATTCATTTCTCTATTTTTGCGAAAGGGAAGACGAAGAGCAAAATGGAATCAAACAAATTCACACCGTGGAGATTATTTCTTTTGTTTCGCATGTCTCATCAGATAAATATGGGAAGTTCCTTTTCTTCCCCAGTACTAATTGATAAGGAAAAATATATGTAGATTTAGTACAATTGGTACTATTGCTATATTCAATATTTAAAGTTTAAGAGATACCAATACTCTTTTTTTTTTTCAATCATTCTGCTCTTGATCAATGAAATGGAATAGAGTGCTCAGATTTTTGGGGGGTACAGACACAAAATAGCTTTGTTTATTATATGATATACAATGAACTAAATCTTCATAAAAGTGAATTCTCCGGCAAAGTACCTTTTAGGTTAAAGCACATCTTTTCAAAATCTAAGTTTTTTTTAGCCTCGACTACTGATTTGAAACAATTTATTTCATTCTCATTCCAATTTTATATTGAATTTTTGATGTATACGTTCCAATTCCAATCCAACAAAACAAAGAGTATACTAATAAAATAACATAAAATAAAAGACCAACAAAACCAAGTAGGGCTCCTTTCTTTTCTTATTCTTAGTAAAGGTAAAGCTTGAATAGTCGATTTTTTAGACTTAACCTTACCTTTTTTTCACTTATACTTATACTGTTCGTCTCTCTGTATGCCCTAGAGAATACCGGTTATATAATATCTTATAATTCTATATACAAAATCCTATGTATATGTATAAGTAGAAGAATTGTATAAGGAAGATAAGATGCTAGGTTATAGAAAAGAACAAGTGGAAAAAGGATGAAAACCTAATGATAGGTATTTATGATCTAATCAAAAATGGTTTTTTGTATGGATAAAAGATCTCCTTATGTTATACTATTCAATTCTCAACGAGAAATTGATTTGATAGATCAGAAATTTTTATTCATAATATTGATCTGATTCAGTATCATCAAGATACAATTTATCCCATTGAATTTACAGGAATCAAATTTATCATCTCTATGGGATTAGATCCCGAGTTAAGTTATTGCGAAAAAAAAAGATTAGATTATGGAAGTCAATATTCTCGCATTTATTGCTACTGCGCTGTTCATTCTAATTCCTACTGCTTTTTTACTTATTATCTATGTAAAAACAGTTAGCCAAAATGATTAATTTGAATTATCAGTTCTTAACAGTTCAATTCAATTCAATGATTCAAGAAATGAAAGAAAAGAATTCAAATTGTAAGTCTTAAATGAAATGATTGCGCTGAGCTGGAATCAGAACAGAAGTAGCTATTTAAGTATCTAAGCTAGCGTGGTAGAAAGAACTATAATATATAGTTCTTTCTACCACGCTAGCTAGTATTGTATACTAATATTAATATGGGCTTCATAATAGATAAAATTACAATATGTATATAGTAGATGTACATATAGATAAGATAAAATAGATAAGATAAAACTTTAATTCTATTTCTTTTTTTTTCATCTCAAGAAGTCATTGATTGAACAATTAATGGATGATCCGCGTAGTTATATGATAACTTCTTCGGATTTGGAAAAGGGTTATAGTAAACTTGTCCGTTTTTCATGTTTAAACAAAACATGAGTCAAAAAAGTATAATTTCTAGAAGTTTAAAACAAATGTGAAATGTGTGATATGTAAATAGCCTAACGGAAGAAAGATCTAATTTTATTATGTGTAGGGCCTCTTTGGACAATCACTAATCGCTTACAGTGGAAAAAAAATATATAGTGTCATAATAGTAGTGTCCACAGCACTAGAGTCCACTCCTTCCCCATACTACAAGTGAAAGAGAAAATGTAAAGACGACCATTAAAGCAGCCCAAGCAAGACTTACTATATCCATGTGAATTATGTCCCTTATTTCTATGAAAGAATTATTCGATTATTATTTAATAATCATAGTGGAATCAATGGCACAGAGTCAAAATAGTATTCTGACTTAAGACTATTGATGAACCAAATCAATTCAATGAATACATTTGTAACAAGTTTCATTCAATATTTTAAGATTTCCGGTAGAATCAGGAAGTATTAAGTACAAGATGATACACGCGCCTTTTCTATACACAACTATATATCAGATACCTCTATTTTCTATTTGATCTAAGCTTACTGTCTTTCTATGAAAGAATCAGTAGAACCCACTGCCACTATTACTACATACATATATTCTTTTTTTTTTTCAATTTTTACCTTTACTCTATACTATAAGAGTCGACCAACTATTCTGATTCTATGTCTGAGCACTCATAGCCTTTCGTGAGTTTAAATACAAAGTATCCTCGTGCCTTTCTACAAGCCCTAAATTTCTTTCCTATCATTGTATCCAATCTAATTTAATACCCAACAGAATCACGAGACGCTACTTAAAATTAAAAATTGTTTAAGAGATTTTGATATGCTAGTCTTTTATATAATCTTTTATTCTAGTAGTAAAAATGGGGTGCCTCTTAGGAATCTTTGTATATCTAGATTTCCGATCTTAGTTCTTTGCCTCCACTTCTTGCGGAGCAATAATTCATCGAATTAGATCGGCAGAATAAGAAATCAAAAATCTTTGGTTGATCAGGCGACACCCGGATTTGAACTGGGGATAAAGGATTTGCAGTCCCCCGCCTTACCACTTGGCCATGCCGCCAAATTGATCCAAAATAAAATGGCTAAAAATATTAGCCATATTCTATTTCTACTACTAACTCTTTTTTTTTATCTTGAATCCCGTTGTACTTAATCCTCAAAAACACATTCTTTTTTTTTTTATCTGGTTTCTATTATTTTCTTCGATTTATTATATCTCAAAATATACATCAGTTAATAATTTCCCTTCTCGTTTCTTTTCTATTGAGAGTCAAATTCTGGCGACAGACTGAAAAATTCAGGGCAAATTGGAACCATTAACAATTTACTTTAAATTAGTCTTTAAATTGAAATTAGTGAAAAGAAAATTGATTTATGACCGATTTATGACTAATCTCATTTTTTTTTTCAATAAAAAATACTTTTCTATTTCAATTATAACAATATATATGTGTATATGTAAACCCCAAAACACAAATTGTTACCCAGATACCGAGACGGGCCTCTCTCTTATGTACATATCCCTAGAGAGAATTCTCATGTTTCAATTTTTCATTGAATAAATAGATTGAAATATTGAATATAAAATACGAATTTTGGTGGAGTGTGATCCATGTTAATGTTGCTCCAGAAATTGAAAGAAAGGATGTGATATATAGATAGATAGCCGTATCAACATGTACTTAATAAATACAATATTTTTTTTTAATATATTTATATTAAGTTACACAATTCAAGCGTATTCTATAAATTTCCCTCCCTACCAAAAAAATCCGCCAATTCTTTTTGGAACATGAAATTCCATTTTTTGTGTTAAAAAAGGGAAAACAAAACTCTATACTACTTCTGATTATTCTGTCTTTATTTCATTTATATAGATATAAAGAGGAGATTCAATCTCAATCATTCCTTTTTGTGGTATCCCGTCGGATCGTAATATCATACTAATACGTTAGGTAGAAGTTGTACCAATTTTGAACAAGGCTCCATAAGTGTAAGTAACAGAATTTTTTTTTCAGAAATATTTTATCAATTTAACCCGTCAAAAATTTGAACCTGCCCAAAAAATGTTCTTTATTCCGCCGTTCCATCTCCGTTCATACGTTTGAAATAGATATATGGAGTTGCCTAAAATTTTATGTGATTCAGTAAACAGAATATACATTCTATTATTGTATTGCTAGGTCGATCCATATGGGTCAATGAATAGTGAATCAATAATTGAATTTTTTCAATAAAAATAAATAGGAAACTTTAAGATTAAGATGCTTCGGAATGGAAATGAGGGAATGTCCACAATACCTGGATTTAGTCAGATACAATTTGAGGGATTTCGTAGGTTCATTAATCAGGGTTTAACGGAAGAATTTCATAAGTTTCCAAAAATTGAAGATAGAGATCAAGAAATGGAATTTCAATTATTTGTGGAAAGGTATCAATTGGTGGAGCCCCTGATAAAGGAAAGAGATGCTGTGTATGAATCACTCACATATTCTTCTGAATTATATGTCCCTGCGGGAATAATTTGGAAAACCGGTAGGGATATGCAACAACAAACTGTTTTTATTGGAAATATTCCTCTAATGAATTCCCTGGGAACCTCTATAGTAAATGGAATATACAGAATTGTGATCAATCAAATATTGCAAAGTCCCGGTATTTACTATCGTTCAGAATTGGATCATAACGGAAATGCTGTTTATACCAGCACTATAATATCAGATTGGGGAGGAAGATCAGAATTAGAAATTGATAGAAGAACAAGGATATGGGCACGTGTAAGTAGGAAACAAAAAATATCTATTCTAGTTTTATCATCAGCTATGGGTTCAAATCTAAGAGAAATTCTAGATAATGTTTGTTACCCTGAAATTTTCTTGTCTTTCTCGAATGATAAGGAGAAAAAAAAGATTGGATCCAAAGAAAATGCTATTTTGGAGTTTTATCAACAATTTGCTTGTGTCGGTGGGGATCCGGTATTTTCTGAGTCCTTATGTAAGGAATTACAAAAGAAATTTTTTCAACAAAAATGTGAATTAGGAAGGATTGGTCGACGAAATATGAACCGGAGACTGAATCTTGATATACCTCAGAACAATACATTTTTATTACCACGAGATCTATTGGCTGCTGCGGATCATTTGATCGGAATTAAATTTGGAATGGGTACATTTGACGATATGAATCACTTGAAAAATAAACGTATTCGTTCTGTAGCAGATCTGTTACAAGATCAATTCGGATTGGCTCTTGTTCGTTTAGAAAATTCGATTCGAGGAACTATATGTGGAGCAATCCGACATAAATTGATACCGACTCCTCAAAATTTGGTAACTTCAACTTCATTAACAACCACTTATGAATCCTTTTTTGGCCTACACCCTTTATCTCAAGTTTTGGATCGAACTAATCCATTGACACAAATTGTTCATGGGCGAAAATTGAGTTATTTGGGTCCTGGAGGATTGACGGGACGAACTGCTAGCTTTCGGATACGAGATATCCACCCGAGCCACTATGGGCGTATTTGCCCAATTGACACGTCTGAAGGAATCAATGTTGGACTTATTGGATCTTTAGCTATTCATGTGAGGATTGGTCCTTGGGGATCTATAGAGAGTCCGCTTTATGAAATGTCTGAGAGATCAAAAGAGGCACAGATAATTTATTTATCACCAAATAGAGATGAATATTATATGGTAGCCGCAGGAAATTCTTTGGCCCTGAATCGGGGTGTTCAAGAGGAACAAGTTGTTCCGGCTCGATACCGTCAAGAATTTTTGACTATTGCATGGGAACAGATTCGTTTTAGAAGTATTTTTCCTTTCCAATATTTTTCTATTGGAGCTTCCCTCATTCCGTTTATTGAGCATAATGATGCGAATCGGGCTTTAATGAGTTCTAATATGCAGCGCCAAGCAGTTCCTCTTTCTCGATCCGAGAAGTGCATTGTTGGAACTGGGCTGGAACGCCAAACGGCTCTAGATTCGGGAGTGTCTGTTATAGCTGAACGCGAAGGAAAGATCATTTATACTGATACTCACAAGATCATTTTATCAAGTAATGGGGACACTATAAGCATTCCATTAGTTATGTATCAACGTTCCAACAAAAATACTTGTATGCATCAAAAACCTCAGGTTCAGCAGGGTAAATGTATAAAAAAGGGACAAATTTTAGCAGACGGGGCGGCTACAGTTGGTGGGGAACTCGCTTTAGGAAAAAACGTATTAGTCGCTTATATGCCATGGGAAGGTTACAATTTTGAAGACGCAGTACTAATTAGCGAACGTCTAGTGTGTGAAGATATTTATACTTCTTTTCACATACGGAAATATGAAATTCAGACTCATGTGACAAGTCAAGGTCCCGAAAGAATTACTAAGGAAATACCCCATTTAGAGGCTCATTTACTCCGAAATTTAGACAGAAATGGAATTGTAATGCTGGGATCTTGGATAGAAACCGGCGATATTTTAATAGGTAAATTAACACCTCAGACAGCGAATGAATCCTCGTATGCCCCCGAGGATAGATTATTACGAGCCATACTTGGCATTCAGGTATCCACTTCAAAAGAAACTTCTCTAAAACTACCTATAGGCGGAAGAGGTCGAGTTATTGATGTGAGATGGATCCAGAAAAAGACGGGTTCCAGCTATAATCCAGAAAAGATTCGTGTATATATTTTACAGAAACGTGAAATCAAAGTGGGTGATAAAGTAGCTGGAAGACATGGGAATAAAGGTATCATTTCGAAAATTTTGTCTAGACAAGATATGCCCTACTTGCAAGATGGAACACCTGTTGATATGGTCTTCAATCCATTAGGAGTACCCTCACGAATGAATGTAGGACAGATATTTGAATGTTCGCTCGGGTTAGCAGGGGATATACTAAAGAGACATTATAGAATAGCACCTTTTGATGAGAGATATGAGCAAGAGGCTTCGAGAAAACTAGTGTTTTCCGAATTATATGAAGCCAGTAAGCAAACAAAAAACCCATGGGTATTTGAACCCGAGTTTCCGGGAAAAAGCAGAATATTTGATGGAAGAACAGGAGATCCTTTTGAACAACCTGTTCTAATAGGCAAGTCCTATATCCTAAAATTAATTCATCAAGTTGATGATAAAATCCATGGACGTTCGAGTGGGCATTACGCACTTGTTACACAACAACCCCTTAGAGGAAGGGCTAAGCAAGGGGGGCAACGAGTAGGGGAAATGGAAGTTTGGGCTCTAGAAGGATTTGGTGTTGCTCATATTTTACAAGAGATGCTTACTTATAAATCTGATCATATTAGAGCTCGTCAAGAATTACTTGGTGCTACGATCATTGGAGGAACAGTACCTAATCCTGAGGATGCCCCAGAATCTTTTCGATTACTCGTTCGAGAACTACGATCTTTGGCTCTGGAACTGAACCATTTCCTTGTATCTGAAAAGAATTTTAAGATTAATCGGAAGGAAGTTTGATCCGAATGAATCAGAATTTCTATTCTATGATCGACCGGTATAAACATCAACAACTTCGAATTGGATTAGTGTCTCCTCAACAAATAAGGGCTTGGGCCAACAAAATCCTACCAAATGGGGAGATAGTTGGAGAGGTGACAAAGCCCTATACTTTTCATTATAAAACCAATAAACCGGAAAAAGATGGATTGTTTTGTGAAAGAATCTCTGGACCCATAAAAAGTGGAATTTGTGCCTGTGGAAATTATCGAGTGATCGGAGCGGAAAAAGAGGACCCGAAATTTTGTGAAGAATGTGGGGTGGAATTTGTTGATTCTCGGATACGAAGATATCAAATGGGATACATCAAACTCGCATGTCCAGTAACTCATGTGTGGTATTTGAAACGCCTTCCTAGTTATATCGCGAATCTTTTAGATAAACCCCTTAAGGAATTAGAAGGTCTAGTATATTGCGATGTG